GCTAGTGTAGCTTAACTAAAGCATAACACTGAAGATGTTAAGATGGGCCCTAGAAAGCCCCACAAGCACAAAAGCTTGGTCCTGACTTTACTGTCAGCTCTGATTTAATTTATACATGCAAGTATCTGCCCCCCTGTGAGAATGCCCTACTTACTCCCAAGCGGAGCAAAGGAGCAGGCATTAGGCACAACCTAAAGTTAGCCCACAACGCCTTGCTTAGCCACACCCCCAAGGGAATTCAGCAGTAGTAAACATTAAGCCATGAGTGAAAACTTGACTTAGTTAAAATCAAGAGGGCCGGTAAAACTCGTGCCAGCCACCGCGGTTATACGAGGGGCCCAAGTTGACAGACCCACGGCGTAAAAAGTGGTAAGTATTTTTACCCACTAAAGCCAAACACCTTCAAAGTTGTCATATGCTATCGAAGGCAGGAAGCACCCCCACGAAAGTGGCTTTAAACTTTACAACTCCACGAAAGCTAGGGAACAAACTGGGATTAGATACCCCACTATGCCTAGCCCTAAACACAAATCACATTTTACACCCCCATTTGCCAGGGAACTACGAGCCGCAGCTTAAAACCCAAAGGACTTGGCGGTGCTTTAGACCCCCCTAGAGGAGCCTGTTCTAGAACCGATGACCCCCGTTAAACCTCACCCTCCCTTGTACTTTCCGCCTATATACCGCCGTCGTCAGCTTACCCTGTGAGGGGACCAAAGTGAGCACAATTGGTAATACCTAAAACGCCAGGTCGAGGTGTAGCCAATGAGAGGGGAAGAAATGGGCTACATTCACTGCCTCAGTGAACACGGATGATGAATTGAAACAAACATCTAAAGGAGGATTTAGCAGTAAGGAGGGAAGTAGAGTGTCCCCCTGAAACTGGCCCTGAAGCGCGCACACACCGCCCGTCACTCTCCCCAAACAAAACAAACAACTAAATAAACAACCATAAAAATAAAGGGGAGGCAAGTCGTAACATGGTAAGTGTACCGGAAGGTGCACTTGGAAAAAACAGAGTGTAGCTTAAATAGAATAGCATCTCCCTTACACCGAGAAGATTCCCGTGCAAATCGGGCCACACTGAACCAACTCCTCCCAACAGCTAGCTCACCCTCCTAAATTCAACAAACAAACATTAATTACACCCAAAAACCCCACAACAACAAAACAAACCATTTTACCCCCCTAGTATGGGCGACAGAAAAGGACCAAGATGCTATAGAAAAAGTACCGCAAGGGAAAGCTGAAAGAGAAATGAAACAACCCAGTAAAGAGAAGAAAAGCAGAGACTCCCCCTCGTACCTTTTGCATCATGAATTAGTCAGAAACCTTCAAGCAAAGTGCACTTTAGTTTGAAACCCCGAAACTGGGTGAGCTACTCCAAGACTGCCTATTAGGGCTAACCCGTCTCTGTGGCAAAAGAGTGGGAAGAGCTTAGAGTAGAGGTGACAGACCTAACGAACCCAGTTATAGCTGGTTGCCTATAAAATGAACAGAAGTTCAGCCTTTTGGCTTCTTTATTCAACCCTGATAACACCTCCCACTGTAAACCAGAAGCCTAAAGAGTTATTCAAGGGGGGTACACCCCCCTTGAAAAAAGACACAACTTTACAAGCAGGCTAAAGATCAAAAATCTAAAGGCACCATACCTTAGTAGGCCTAAAAGCAGCCACCCACAAAGAAAGCGTTAAAGCTCAAGTACCCCGCCCCACCCCTCAATCCCGACAACAACATCTTAAGCCCCCATCTAATAATAGGCCTTCTTATGCACACATAAGAGAGATACTGCTAACATGAGTAATAAGGGGGCCAAGACCCCCTCCAAGGCACCTGTTTAAATCAGAACGAACTCACACTGAAAATTAACGCCCCCAACCCCAGAGGGTAATGAGTAAACCAAGGTAATCAAGAAAACCTCCCAACCTATTAGCGTTAACCCCACACAGGTGTGCCCAAGGAAAGACAAAAAGAAAAAGAAGGAACTCGGCAAACACTGGCCTCGCCTGTTTACCAAAAACACCGCCTCTTGCATCAAAACATATAAGAGGTCCCGCCTGCCCTGTGACTTGTAAGTTTAACGGCCGCGGTATTTTGACCGTGCGAAGGTAGCGTAATCACTTGTCTTTTAAATGGAGACCAGTATGAATGGCATAACGAGGGCCAAGCTGTCTCCTTTTTCCAGTCAATGAAATTGATCTCCCCGTGCAGAAGCGGGGTTACACACATAAGACGAGAAGACCCTATGGAGCTTTAGACAAAAGGTAGCCCATGTTAAAAACCCAAATTAATGGAAACAACAAAATGGCCTCTACCCTGTGTCTTTGGTTGGGGCGACCGTGGGGAAGCAAAAAACCCCCATGTGGAATGGGGTTTACACCCCTAAAGCTAGAGCCACAGCTCATGCAAACAGAATATCTGACCAACAAGATCCGGTTAGACCGATCAACGGACCGAGTTACCCTAGGGATAACAGCGCAATCCCCTTCTAGAGCCCATATCGACAAGGGGGTTTACGACCTCGATGTTGGATCAGGACCCCCTAATGGTGCAGCCGCTATTAAGGGTTCGTTTGTTCAACGATTAAAGTCCTACGTGATCTGAGTTCAGACCGGAGAAATCCAGGTCAGTTTCTATCTATGCAATGCTCTTTTCCAGTACGAAAGGACCGAGAAGAGAGGGCCCATACTTCAAGTAAGCCCTCCCCCAACTTAATGAAATCAACTAAATTAAGTAACAGGGCATACCCCCACACCTGAGAAAAAGGTAAGTTAAGGTGGCAGAGCCCGGAAAAATGCAAAAGACCTAAGCCCTTTAAACAGAGGTTCAAATCCTCTTCTTAACTATGATAACCACAATTTTGACACACATTATTAACCCTCTTGCATACATTGTCCCTGTCCTCCTAGCCGTGGCCTTTTTAACCCTCCTAGAACGAAAAGTTCTAGGTTATATGCAACTACGAAAAGGCCCCAACGTGGTTGGCCCCTATGGCCTTCTTCAGCCAATTGCAGATGGTGTAAAACTTTTCATCAAAGAACCAGTTCGCCCCTCCACATCATCCCCTGTCCTCTTCCTTCTCGCCCCCATGCTAGCCCTTACACTAGCCCTTACACTATGGGCCCCCCTCCCCCTCCCCCACCCTGTCACAGACTTAAATTTAAGCATCCTATTTATTCTGGCTCTCTCTAGCCTTGCTGTCTACTCAATCCTAGGGGCCGGCTGAGCTTCTAACTCAAAATATGCCCTTATTGGAGCATTACGAGCAGTTGCACAAACAATTTCCTATGAAGTCAGCCTAGGCCTCATCCTACTAAGCACGATTATCTTCACAGGGGGCTTTGCCCTTCAAACATTTAACATCACACAAGAAAGCATCTGACTAATTTTTCCAGCCTGACCCCTAGCTGCAATATGATACATTTCAACCCTTGCAGAAACTAACCGAGCCCCTTTCGACCTAACAGAGGGGGAATCCGAACTTGTGTCAGGTTTCAATGTAGAATATGCAGGAGGACCATTTGCCTTATTCTTCCTGGCAGAATATGCCAACATTCTCATAATAAACACACTTTCTGCCGCCCTATTTCTGGGAGCCTCCCACCTACCATACTTCCCAGAAATTACAGCAATAAACCTAATAACTAAAGCAGCCCTCTTGTCAATTGTTTTCCTATGAGTTCGAGCATCCTACCCACGCTTTCGTTATGACCAACTAATGCACCTGATTTGAAAAAACTTCCTCCCCCTAACCTTAGCCCTTGTAATCTGACACCTCTCCCTCCCCCTTGCACTTGCAGGACTCCCCCCTCAACTTTAACACAGGAGCCGTGCCTGAAACAAAGGGCCACTTTGATAGAGTGAAAAATGGGGGTTAAAGTCCCCCCGCCTCCTTAGGAAGAAGGGGCTCGAACCCAATCTGAAGAGATCAAAACTCTTAGTGCTTCCACTACACCACTTCCTAGTAAAGTCAGCTAATTTAAGCTTTTGGGCCCATACCCCAAACATGTTGGTTAAACTCCTTCCTTTGCTAATGAACCCCTACATTACAGCCCTCCTCCTTTTTGGGCTAGTCCTGGGCACTAGCATTACTGCCTCAAGCTCACACTGACTCCTAGCATGAATAGGACTAGAAATCAACACCCTAGCTATCATCCCACTAATAGCCCAAAACCACCATCCCCGAGCAATTGAAGCCACTACCAAATACTTCCTCACCCAAGCAACAGCTGCAGCTACCCTCCTGTTTGCCAGTGTAACAAATGCATGACTAACAGGCCAGTGAGACATCACACTCATAACCCACCCTGTACCCACAGCCATAATTACCCTCGCCCTCGCCCTCAAACTTGGCCTAGCCCCCCTTCATACTTGACTGCCTGAAGTTCTCCAAGGACTAACCCTAACTACAGGCCTTATTCTCTCCACATGACAAAAATTAGCCCCATTTGCCCTTCTGCTCCAAATACCCAACCCAAGTCAAAAACTATTAATCTTCCTAGGACTAGCATCTACTTTAGTAGGGGGGTGAGGCGGACTAAACCAAACACAACTACGAAAAATCCTAGCCTACTCATCCATTGCCCACCTAGGCTGAATACTTCTAATTATCCAATTCGCCCCCTCCCTAACCCTCCTTGCTCTGTTAACATACCTCATTATAACAACTGCAACATTCTTAACCCTAAAAAACAACAAAGCCACAAACATCAATACACTAGCTTCATCATGAGCCAAAGCTCCCCTACTCACAGCTGCCACCCCCCTCCTCCTACTCTCACTAGGAGGCCTTCCCCCTATAACAGGGTTTCTTCCCAAATGACTTATCCTCCAAGAACTCACTAAACAGCAACTCCCTGTAACAGCTGTCCTAGCAGCCCTCACTGCCCTTCTAAGCCTCTACTTCTACCTCCGACTATGCTACGCAATAACCCTGACAATACCCCCAAACAATGTAGCCGGGACAGGCCTATGACGACTTCCCACCTTCAACCCAACTCTCCTACTAGCAACATCAACCCCTGCAGCAATTCTCCTCCTCCCCCTCTCCCCTGCAATCACAGCCATCATAAACCTTTAAAGAGGCTTAGGATAGCACTAGACCAAAGGCCTTCAAAGCCTTAAGCGGGAGTGAAAATCTCCCAGCCCCTGAATAAGACTTGCAGGACACTAACCCACAACTTCTGCATGCAAAACAGACACTTTAATTAAGCTAAAGCCTTTCTAGATGGGAAGGCCTCGATCCTACAAACTTTTAGTTAACAGCTAAATGCCCTAACCAGTGAGCATCCATCTACCTTTCCCCCGCCTGCCATAAGACTAAAGGCGGGGGAAAGCCCCGGCAGACGTCAATCTGCATCTCAAGATTTGCAATCTTACATGTTTACACCCCAGGGCTTGGTAAAAAGAGGACTTAAACCTCTGTTCATGGGGCTACAACCCACCACTTGGACTCTCAGCCATTTTACCTGTGGCAATCACACGCTGATTCTTTTCGACTAACCATAAAGACATTGGCACCCTCTACCTTGTATTTGGTGCCTGAGCTGGAATAGTAGGCACAGCCCTAAGCCTCCTTATCCGAGCCGAACTAAGTCAACCAGGTGCCCTCCTTGGAGACGATCAAATTTACAATGTTATTGTTACAGCCCATGCCTTTGTAATAATTTTCTTTATAGTAATACCTGTCATGATCGGGGGATTTGGAAACTGACTAATCCCCTTGATAATCGGTGCTCCAGACATGGCTTTCCCTCGAATAAACAACATAAGCTTCTGACTCCTTCCCCCCTCATTCCTCCTCCTCCTCGCATCCTCAGGGGTAGAGGCCGGGGCTGGTACTGGATGAACAGTCTACCCTCCACTTGCAGGCAACCTTGCCCATGCAGGGGCTTCTGTAGACCTAACCATCTTTTCCCTCCACCTGGCTGGGGTTTCTTCAATCCTTGGGGCCATCAACTTTATCACAACAATTCTTAATATGAAACCCCCAGCAATCTCACAATATCAAACCCCCCTCTTTGTCTGAGCTGTCCTTATTACAGCTGTCCTTCTCCTCCTTTCCCTTCCAGTTCTAGCTGCCGGCATCACAATACTTTTAACGGACCGAAATTTAAACACAACCTTCTTTGACCCGGCAGGAGGAGGAGACCCCATCCTATACCAGCACCTTTTCTGATTCTTTGGTCACCCAGAAGTCTACATCTTAATTCTACCAGGCTTTGGAATAATCTCCCACATTGTTGCCTACTATGCAGGCAAAAAAGAACCATTTGGCTACATGGGTATGGTTTGAGCAATGATGGCCATTGGCCTGCTTGGCTTTATTGTTTGAGCCCACCACATGTTCACAGTAGGAATAGATGTTGACACACGAGCATACTTCACCTCTGCCACAATAATTATTGCCATCCCAACTGGGGTAAAAGTATTTAGCTGACTGGCAACCCTTCATGGAGGTGCAATCAAGTGAGAAACCCCGCTCCTGTGATCACTTGGCTTTATCTTCCTATTTACAGTAGGAGGCCTAACAGGCATTGTGCTGGCTAACTCATCCCTTGACATTATACTCCATGATACCTACTATGTTGTTGCCCACTTCCACTATGTTCTGTCAATGGGAGCTGTATTTGCCATCATGGCCGGCTTCGTACACTGATTCCCCCTTCTATCAGGCTTCACCCTCCACAACACATGATCAAAAATCCACTTTGGTGTAATATTTGTCGGAGTAAACCTGACCTTCTTCCCCCAACACTTCCTAGGACTTGCTGGCATGCCCCGACGCTACTCTGACTACCCAGATGCTTATACACTATGAAACACCGTCTCCTCCCTGGGGTCCCTAATTTCCCTAACTGCTGTAATCTTATTCCTCTTCATTATTTGGGAAGCTTTTGCTGCCAAACGAGTGGTGTCTTCTGTAGAACTCACAGCAACAAATATTGAATGAATGCATGGCTGCCCACCTCCTTACCACACATTTGAAGAGCCTGCATTTGTCCAAGTAAAATCAGGCCAATAACGAGAAAGGGAGGACTTGAACCCCCATGAACCAGTTTCAAGCCGGCCACATAACCCTTCTGTCACTTTCTTAATGAGATATTAGTATAAATGATAATACATTGCTTTGTCAGAGCTAAATTGTGGGTTAAACTCCCATGTATCTTTCTTCATGGCACATCCCTCACAACTAGGATTTCAAGATGCAGCATCACCTGTAATAGAAGAACTTCTTCACTTTCACGACCACGCCCTAATAATTGTCTTCCTTATTAGCACTCTTGTTCTTTACATTATTGTGGCAATGGTTTCAACTAAACTAACAAACATGTATATCTTAGATTCCCAAGAGATCGAAATTATTTGAACAATTCTCCCTGCTATTATTCTTATCCTCATTGCCCTCCCTTCACTGCGAATTCTTTACCTCATGGATGAGGTAACCAACCCCCACCTTACAGTCAAGGCAATTGGGCACCAATGATACTGAAGTTATGAATACACTGACTATCAAGAAATTGCATTTGACTCATATATGGTCCCCACACAAGACCTAGCCCCTGGACATTTCCGCCTCCTAGAAGTAGACCACCGAATAGTAGTTCCAACTGAAGCCCCTGTCCGAGTTCTTGTAACTGCAGAAGATGTCCTTCATTCATGAGCTGTCCCCGCCCTAGGTGTTAAAATGGATGCTGTACCAGGACGACTGAACCAAACAGCCTTCATTGCCTCCCGCCCTGGAGTTTTCTATGGTCAATGCTCTGAAATCTGTGGTGCAAACCACAGCTTTATGCCCATTGTAGTTGAAGCAGTCCCCCTAAACTTCTTCCAAGACTGATCTGCTCTAATACTCGAAGACGCCTCACTAAGAAGCTAAACAGGGTTCACAGCGTCAGCCTTTTAAGCTGGAGATTGGTGCCTCCCAACCACCCTTAGTGACATGCCCCAGCTAGATCCCTCCCCATGATTTGCCCTCCTAGTCTTCTCCTGACTTGTCTTCATCTCAATTGCCATCCCAAAAACACTTAACCATGTATTCCCCAATGAACCTGCCCCCCAAACCACACAAACTGAAAAAACCAACCACTGAACCTGATCATGATAGCAACAAGCCTTTTCGACCAATTTGTTAGCCCCGTCCTCCTAGGCATCCCCCTGATTGCCCTAGCCTTTGTTCTCCCATGACTCCTCTTCCCCTCCCCAGCCAACCGATGAATCACTAACCGCCTGCTTACCCTTCAAGGCTCTTTTATCGGAAATTTTACAGCACAGCTCCTAAAGCCCCTTAATGTTGGAGGCCATAAGTGAGCCCTTATCTTTGCTGCCCTTATACTTTTCCTTATGTCCCTTAACATGCTCGGCCTACTCCCCTACACCTTTACCCCAACAGCTCAGCTATCAGTGAACCTCGGCCTGGCAGTCCCCCTGTGACTAGCAACTGTTCTTATTGGAATGCGAAACCAACCGACAAAATCCCTAGCCCACTTCCTCCCCGAAGGCACCCCAATCCCCCTGATCCCAGTCTTAATTATTATCGAAACCATTAGCCTCTTCATTCGCCCTATTGCCCTAGGTGTCCGACTCACAGCCAACCTTACAGCTGGGCACCTGCTTATGCACCTAATTTCCACAGCAGCCTACTCCCTCCTTAGCTTAATACCTACTGTGGCAATCTTAACAACAATTGTCCTATTCATACTCACAGTACTAGAAATTGCTGTGGCAATAATTCAGGCTTATGTATTCGTCCTCCTCCTAAGCCTTTACCTCCAAGAAAACGTTTATGGCCCACCAAGCACATGCATACCACATAGTTGACCCCAGCCCATGACCCCTTACAGGAGCAGTTGCTGCACTCCTGATAACTTCTGGCCTAGCTATCTGATTCCACTACAATAAAATATCCCTCATAGCATTAGGAACTATTCTTCTTCTCCTAACAATATATCAATGATGACGAGACATTGTCCGAGAGGGAACATACCAGGGACACCATACACCCCCAGTTCAAAAAGGTCTCCGATACGGAATAATCCTCTTTATTACATCAGAAGTTTTCTTCTTCCTCGGCTTCTTCTGAGCCTTCTTCCACTCAAGCCTAGCCCCCACCCCAGAAATTGGTGGCTGCTGACCCCCCACTGGCATCACCCCCTTAGACCCATTTGGAGTCCCCCTGCTGAATACAGCTGTCCTCCTGGCATCAGGTGTAACAGTCACATGAGCTCACCATAGCATCATAGAGGGGGAACGAAAACAAGCCATTCAATCCCTAGCACTCACAATTCTCCTGGGATGCTACTTCACATTTCTCCAAGCCATAGAATACTATGAAGCCCCATTCACAATTGCTGATGGAGTATATGGCTCAACATTCTTTGTAGCTACAGGTTTCCATGGCCTTCATGTAATTATTGGCACTAGCTTCCTAGCTGTCTGCCTCCTACGCCAACTCAACTACCACTTCACAATCGAACACCACTTTGGATTTGAAGCAGCAGCTTGATACTGACACTTTGTCGACGTAGTCTGACTTTTCCTTTACATCTCCATCTACTGATGAGGCTCATATCTTTCTAGTACTAAAGCTAGTATAAGTGACTTCCAATCACCTGGTCTTGGTTAAAATCCAAGGAAAGATAATGAATCTTATTACCACGGTAATCTTCATTGCTGTTGCCCTCTCGACAATCTTAGCAATTGTCTCCTTCTGACTCCCCCTCATGTCCCCTGACCAGGAAAAGCTCTCCCCCTATGAGTGCGGATTCGACCCACTAGGCTCTGCCCGCCTCCCATTTTCAATGCGATTTTTCCTGGTTGCAATTCTGTTCTTACTATTTGACCTAGAAATTGCATTACTCCTCCCAATCCCCTGAGGAGACCAACTCCCAAACCCCCTAACCACCTTTTTTTGAGCTGCTTTCGTCCTAGTACTGCTTACCCTCGGCCTAGTCTATGAGTGACTCCAAGGGGGCCTCGAATGAGCTGAATAGGTAATTATTTTAATTAAAATATTTGATTTCGGCTCAAAAGCTCGTGGTTAAAGTCCACAATTACCTAATGACTCCCACACACTTCACCTTTTCAACAGCCTTCATCCTAGGCCTAGCCGGCCTTGCATTCCATCGAACACACCTCCTCTCTGCCCTACTCTGCTTAGAGGGGATGATGCTTTCACTCTTCCTTGCCCTCTCCCTATGAACCCTCGAGCTCAATGCAACAAACTTCTCAGCTTCCCCAATACTGCTCCTTGCATTCTCTGCCTGTGAAGCCAGTGCAGGTCTTGCCCTCCTAGTTGCCACAGCCCGAACCCATGGCACAGACCACCTACAAAGCCTCAACCTGCTACAATGCTAAAAATCCTTCTCCCAACAATTATGCTTGTCCCAACCACCTGACTTGCTCCCCCAAAGCTAGTGTGACCTACAGCCCTTGCCCACAGCCTCATCATCGCCATCATAAGCATATCATGATTATGCTCCTCCCACATTACAGGTTGGTCCTCCATTAGCCAGTTCATAGCACTAGACCCCCTATCAACCCCCCTCCTCGTTCTCACCTGCTGACTACTTCCCCTCATGATTTTAGCCAGCCAAAACCACATGTCCATTGAGCCAACCAACCGCCAACGAATATATATTACTCTCTTAACCTCGCTTCAAATTTTCCTCATCATGGCCTTCTCGGCAACCGAGGTCCTTATGTTCTATGTTATATTTGAGGCAACACTTGTCCCAACCCTCATCCTAATCACCCGCTGGGGAAACCAAACAGAACGCCTTAATGCCGGAACATACTTTCTGTTCTACACCCTTGCAGGCTCACTTCCCCTCTTAGTTGCCCTACTCCTTCTACAAAATTCCACTGGCACCCTCTCACTCCTCACCCTGCAATATACCCCCGCCTTCCCCCTAGCCACAACTGCAGACAAAATCTGGTGAGCAGGATGCTTACTTGCATTTCTCGTCAAAATACCACTCTATGGGATACACCTCTGACTCCCAAAAGCCCATGTTGAAGCCCCTATTGCAGGCTCCATAGTCCTAGCTGCAGTCCTACTTAAGCTTGGGGGCTATGGCATAATACGTATAATAATTGTACTCGAACCTTTAACTAAGGAACTAAGCTACCCATTCATTATCTTAGCCCTCTGGGGTGTGGTAATAACTGGCTCCATCTGCCTACGACAAACTGATTTAAAATCCCTCATTGCCTATTCCTCTGTCGGACACATAGGCCTTGTAGCAGGGGGTATCTTAATTCAAACACCATGAGGATTCACAGGTGCTCTCATCCTTATAATTGCCCATGGACTCACCTCCTCTGCCCTCTTCTGCCTAGCAAACACCAACTATGAACGAACCCACACTCGAACTATGGTACTAGCCCGAGGCATACAAATGCTCCTCCCCCTGATAGCCTCCTGATGATTTATTGCCAGCCTAGCAAACCTGGCCCTCCCCCCTCTCCCCAGCCTGATGGGTGAGCTAATAATCATTGTTTCCCTCTTTAACTGATCCTGAGCCACAATTGCACTAACAGGAGCAGGAACCCTCATCACAGCTGGCTACTCCCTCTACATGTTCTTGATAACACAACGAGGGCCCGTCCCCCAACACATCATTGCCCTCGACCCTTCCCACACACGAGAGCACCTACTCCTTGCACTTCACCTGCTTCCCCTCCTACTTTTAATTCTAAAACCAGAACTAATCTGAGGGTGGACCTCATGTAGACATAGTTTAACAAAAACATTAGATTGTGATTCTAAAGACAGAGGTTAAAACCCCCTTGTCCACCGAGAGAGGCTTGCCAGCAACAAAGACTGCTAATCCTTGTGCCCTCGGTTGAATCCCGAAGCTCCCTCGCATGCTTTCAAAGGATAACAGCTCATCCATTGGTCTTAGGAACCAAAAACTCTTGGTGCAAATCCAAGTGGAAGCTATGCACCCCACCCCTCTAATGATATCTACAAGCCTCATCATCATTTTTGCCCTACTTTTCTTCCCCCTCTTAACAACACTGACCCCTAACACCAAAGCCCCAGAATGAGCCCTGCAGCAAGTAAAAACAGCTGTAAAACTAGCATTCTTTATCAGCCTCCTTCCCCTATTTTTATTCATCTCTGAAGGGGCAGAAGTAGTCACAACCAACTGAACCTGAATAAACACACTAATCTTTGATGTCAATATTAGCCTAAAATTTGACTTTTATTCCCTTATCTTCACCCCCGTTGCCCTATATGTGACCTGGTCAATTCTAGAATTTGCCTCCTGGTATATACATTCAGACCCCAACATAAACCGATTCTTCAAGTACCTCCTAACCTTCCTCATTGCCATAATTATTCTAGTAACAGCCAACAACATATTTCAAATCTTTATTGGCTGAGAGGGGGTAGGCATCATGTCTTTCCTTCTCATCGGGTGATGGTATGGACGTGCAGACGCCAATACTGCTGCCCTCCAGGCAGTTATCTACAACCGAGTAGGAGACATTGGATTAATCTTCGCAATAGCCTGAATAGCCACAAACCTCAACTCCTGAGAACTTCAACAGATCTTCTCAGCCCCACACAACCTAGATCTTACTTTCCCGCTCCTAGGACTAATTATTGCTGCAACTGGAAAATCTGCACAGTTCGGCCTCCACCCTTGACTTCCCTCGGCCATGGAGGGTCCTACCCCGGTATCTGCCCTACTGCACTCCAGCACGATGGTTGTAGCTGGCATCTTCCTGCTTATTCGCACAAGCCCCTTAATGGCAAATTACCCCACAATTCTCACACTATGTCTTTGCCTAGGGGCCCTAACTACCCTTTTCACAGCAACCTGTGCACTCACCCAAAATGACATTAAAAAAATTGTTGCTTTTTCAACATCCAGCCAACTAGGCCTAATAATAGTAACAATTGGCCTCAATCAGCCTCAACTTGCCTTCCTCCACATTTGTACACATGCATTTTTTAAAGCAATACTCTTCCTGTGCTCAGGCTCCCTTATCCACAGCCTTAATGACGAGCAAGACATTCGTAAAATAGGAGGAATACACCACCTCGCACCCTTCACCTCCTCCTGCCTAACAATTGGTAGCCTTGCCCTCACAGGCACTCCCTTTCTGGCAGGATTCTTTTCCAAAGATGCCATTATTGAAGCCCTAAACACATCCCACCTAAATGCCTGAGCCCTGATTCTCACCCTCATTGCCACATCCTTCACTGCTATTTACAGCCTCCGTGTGGTATTCTTTGTTTCCATGGGCCACCCACGATTCAACTCCCTCTCCCCCATCAATGAAAACAACCCTACAGTAATCAACCCTATTAAACGCCTTGCCTGAGGGAGCATCCTTGCCGGCCTATTTATTACTGCCAACATTGTCCTCCCTAAAACCCCAGTCATGACAATGCCCCCAGTACTTAAAATGGCTGCCCTCCTAGTAACAATCACCGGCCTCCTTATTGCCCTAGAGCTAGCCAACCTCACAACCAAACAATATAAACCCACTCCTGCCCTTGTCCCCCACCACTTCTCCAACATGCTGGGCTTCTTCCCAACTGTAATCCACCGCCTCCCCCCAAAAGTCAACCTAATACTAGGACAATACATTGCCTCCCAAATAGTTGACCAAACATGACTGGAAAAAGTGGGCCCAAAAGCTGTTCACTCAACTAGCCTCCCCCTCATTACAACAACAAGTAATGCTCAACAAGGAATAGTAAAAACCTTCCTAGCACTATTCTTCTTGACATTTTCCCTGGCCCTGCTCCTATTGACCCTCTAAACAGCCCGAAGTGCTCCTCGACTCAACCCACGACAAACCTCCAACACAACAAACAAGGTCAAAAGAAGCACTCAAGCACTCAACACTAACATAAGCCCCCCAGAAGAATACATCACAGCCACCCCTCCAATGTCTGCCCGAAGTAAAGAAAACTCTGCCCCCTCATCAACAGTCAGTCAAAGCCCCCCAAACCACCCATCTCAAAAGAAACTGGCCCCCAATACTACCCCCACAAGATACCCCGCCACATTCAAAGCAACTGACCGACTCCCCAGAGTCTCAGGAAATGGCTCAGCAGCTAAAGCAGCAGAATAGGCAAAAACAACCAACATCCCTCCTAAATAAATTAAAAACAAAACCAAAGACAAAAAAGGAGCCCCATGCCCAACCAACATGCCACACCCCATCCCTGAAACAACTACTAAACCCAACGCCCCAAAATAAGGTGAAGGGTTTGATGCAACTACCACCACTCCAAGCACAAGCCCCAACATAAAGACACACATAATATAAACCATCATTCCTACCAGGATTCTAACCAGGACTAATGGCTTGAAAAACCACCGTTGTTATTCAACTACAGGAAACTCTAATGACTAGCCTACGAAAATCCCACCCCCTATTAAAAATTGTAAATGACGCACTTATTGACCTCCCTGCCCCCTCAAACATCTCTGCATGATGAAACTTTGGCTCACTTCTAGGACTTTGCCTGATCGTCCAAATTGTCACAGGCCTCTTCCTTGCAATACACTACACTGCTGATATCTCCTCAGCCTTTTCTTCCGTTGCCCACATCTGCCGAGATGTAAACTTTGGCTGACTGATTCGAAATCTTCATGCTAATGGTGCCTCTTTCTTCTTTATCTGCATCTATCTGCATGTAGGCCGAGGACTTTACTATGGCTCCTACCTCTATAAAGAAACATGAAACATTGGAGTTGTCCTCCTCCTTCTAGTAATAATAACTGCATTTGTTGGCTATGTTCTGCCATGAGGTCAAATATCATTCTGAGGTGCCACCGTAATTACCAACCTCCTCTCAGCCATCCCCTATGTCGGAAATACACTTGTACAATGAATCTGAGGGGGATTCTCAGTAGATAATGCCACCCTTACCCGCTTCTTTGCCTTCCACTTCCTTTTCCCCTTTGTAATTTTAGCTGTGACTATTCTTCACCTTCTCTTCCTCCATGAAACTGGGTCAAACAACCCACTAGGGCTGAACTCAGATGCAGACAAAATCCCATTCCACCCGTACTTCACCTACAAAGACCTTCTTGGATTTGCCATCATACTCACAGCCCTCACCTCCCTAGCACTATTTGCCCCCAACTACCTTGGAGACCCTGACAACTTTACACCTGCAAACCCCCTAGTGACACCCCCGCACATTAAACCAGAATGATACTTCCTATTTGCCTATGCCATCTTACGGTCGATCCCTAACAAACTAGGGGGAGTCCTTGCCCTTCTTGCATCCATCCTAGTCCTCATGCTTGTCCCCTTCCTCCACACATCAAAACAACGAGGCCTAACCTTCCGCCCACTCTCCCAACTTCTATTTTGAACCCTAGTAGCAGATGTAATTATTCTAACTTGAATTGGAGGAATACCTGTAGAACACCCCTACATCATTATTGGACAAATTGCATCATTTGTTTACTTCTCCATCTTCCTCGGCCTGTTTCCCCTGGCAGGCTGACTAGAGAATAAACTTCTCCAAACAGCCTGCAGCTGTAGCTCAGTGTCAGAGCACCGGTCTTGTAAACCGGACGCCGGAGGTTAAAATCCTCCCTGCTGCTTCAAAGAAGGGAGATTTTAACTCCCACCCCTAGCTCCCAAAGCTAGCATTCTAAATTTAACTATTCTCTGACATATACATATATGTAATTTCCCCATAAACTTATATTAAACATATACTATGTTAAAGTACGCATATGTATAATCAACATTAATATATTTTCCCCATTCATTCATCAACTGTCTTTCAAGATTTAACAAAATACATTAATTTTAAAGACCATTAAAATGCATACTAAAAAATATATTCAATTATCAAAAGATATAAAACCAAGGTTAACATAAAATTATGTTAAACATATATACCAAGAATTTACTATCCTGAAATAAAACTAAAAATGTAGACAAGACTCAAATAAAATTAAGAACCAATGAAATGTAAAGATATAATGACATAAATGGAAACTTACATTTAATGAAATAAACCAGCTGGTTCCTAAGTCAGGTACCTTGAATTGATAAGTCGATCCCCATTCCTTCCACCAGCCCATTTGGCTGATAAGTCAGGTACCTTGATTGATAAGTCGATCCCCATTCTTTCCATGGAGCAGCTCCTTGGTCAATTGGTGGTAAGGCTAAAAGACCGTGACCCCACATGCGAGCATTCATCCTAATGGACATGGTTATTTTTTTTTGTCCTCCTTTCATCTGGCATTTCACAGTGCAGCGCTAAGGCTAGTTGACAAGGTTGTACATTTTCCTTGCGTTTAAGTATTTAAATTCACTATTTAAAGATTAGTATAGAAGAATTGCATAACTGATATCATGAGCATAAATAGTCAGTTCATTCCCCTAACATATCTAAGATGACCCCCTTCTTGGATTTTTTGGGTAAAACCCCCCTACCCCCCTAAACTCGTAAACTAATATTCATCCTGAAAACCCCCCGGAAACAGGAAAGCCTCGAGCTAGAAATCATGCCCCCAAGTTGCATGCACAAATTATTACAATAATTCACTTATTAACTCACCCCACCCATCTCACCCCAACCGAAAAATCCCTGCCAACTTTGAATCCCCCGACCCCTAAACTCCTAGAGTAATATTCACCGTTAACCCAAACCCCAAGAAACAGGAAAGCCTCGAGCTAGAAATCATGCCCCCAAGTTGCATGCACAAATTATTACAATAATTCACTTATTAACTCACCCCACCCATCTCACCCCAACCGAAAAATCCCTGCCAACTTTGAATCCCCCGACCCCTAAACTCCTAGAGTAATATTCACCGTTAACCCAAACCCCAAGAAACAGGAAAGCCTCGAGCTAGAAATCATGCCCCCAAGTTGCATGCACAAATTATTACAATAATTCACTTATTAACTCACCCCACCCATCTCACCCCAACCGAAAAATCCCTGCCAACTTTGAATCCCCCGACCCCTAAACTCCTAGAGTAATATTCACCGTTAACCCAAACCCCAAGAAACAGGAAAGCCTCGAGCTAGAAATCATGCCCCCAAGTTGCATGCACAAATTATTACAATAATTCACTTATTAACTCACCCCACCCATCTCACCCCAACCGAAAAATCCCTGCCAACTTTGAATCCCCCGACCCCTAAACTCCTAGAGTAATATTCACCGTTAACCCAAACCCCAAGAAACAGGAAAGCCTCGAGCTAGAAATCATGCCCCCAAGTTGCACGGCCCCCCACCT